GGGGCCGATTTAAATGCGGCTGCGTTCCCAATTAGGAAGCCCCCCCCGCCCCGCGCCGGAGAGGGAATCCTCTCCGGCGCGGGGCTGAATTTGAGCATTTCTACTCTTGTCTCCGGCGCGGGGCGGGGGGGGCTTCCTAATTGGTAACGCAGCCGCATTTAAAGCGGCCCCATCGAAATTGGTGATTAGGAAATTTATTTGACTACCATATATGGCTCCTCAGCTGTATGGAAGCCTAAAGGTAGAACATCTTCTCACTCTACTTGAGACGACTGACTAAGTCTGAAGATCACTGCTCGCTTAGAGACAAGAGCTTCCCAAATAATCAGGACGAATAAAATAGAAGAAATAACTGAAAGCATTGATCCTAAAGAAGCGATCATGTTTCATCTGTACATGTGGTCAGGGTAGTCTCTGTAACGTCGAGGCATTCCCATTAGACCAAGGAAGTGCATTGGGAAGAACGTTAAGTTCACCCTAATGAACATTAGATAGAAGTGAGCTACTGCCCATCGTCGGTGAAGAGCTAGGCCAGTGAATAGAGGAAACCAGAAGTTCACCCCTGCAAAAAGACCAAACACAACCCCCATAGATAGAACATAGTGGAAGTGGGCAACTACGTAATAAGTATCGTGAAGAACAATGTCCATTCTAGAGTTAGAAAGAACAATTCCCGTTAGCCCTCCTACTCTGAATAGGAAAATGAAACCAATTGTTCATAGAAGGGCAGGCTCTGACTTAACTGGAGTCCCGTGAAGGGAAATCAACCACCTGAAAATTTTAATTCCTGTAGGAACACCAATTACCATAGTAGCTGCAGTAAAGTAAGCTCGAGTGTCTACGTCAAGTCTAACTGTAAACATGTGGTGAGCTCATACAATGAATCCTAAGAACCCAATTGATAGCATAGCATAAATCATACCTAGTACACCAAACACTTCTTTCTTAGCTCTGTAATGAGAAATAGTGTGGGATACAATACCAAAAGCTGGAATAATTAGTACGTACACTTCAGGGTGCCCGAAAAACCAGAAAAGGTGCTGGTATAGAATAGGGTCACCACCACCTGCAGGATCGAAAAACCTAGTATTTAGGTTTCGATCTGTCAGTAGCATAGTAATCCCACCAGCAAGTACTGGTAAAGATAGAAGTAGAAGAACTACCGTAATAATAGCAGCCCAAACGAAAAGAGGAAGTCGCTCGAAAGTAACACCTGCTCCTCGCATGTTTAGCGTAGTGGCAATAAAGTTAATAGCACCTAAAATAGAAGAGGCACCTGCAAGGTGAAGAGAGAAAATAGCAAAATCTACCCTACCACCTGCATGGGCAACAATGCCAGATAGAGGAGGGTATACAGTCCATCCAGTTCCTGCCCCTCTTTCAACTAATGCTGAAACAAGTAGAAGGGTAAGAGAAGGAGGTAGTAATCAGAATCTCATATTATTTAGACGAGGAAAAGCCATGTCAGGCGCTCCAATCATTAGAGGTAGAAGACTGTTTCCAAATCCACCTACCATAAAAGGCATTACAAAGAAGAAAATCATTACAAAGGCGTGAGCGGTAACAATCACGTTATATAGCTGATCGTCTCCCATTCAGCTAGTTGCTACACTTAGCTCAATTCGAATAAGTAGTCTTAGGCCGGTCCCTACCATAGCAGATCAAAGGCCAAAGAGGATATAAAGCATACCAATGTCTTTGTGGTTTGTAGAAAAAAACCATCGCATTAAAATTAATTAGCGTTAAAATAAGAATAGAAGTCAACCACCTCATACTACGCAAGTGAAGGCTACCACTAAAAGCCCAACAAGCACAAGCGTAGGTCGAAAGCCGTGCATTCAAGAGGCTGTGCCCACAGTCATGAACAAAGCCCCAAGTGACGTTGTTAAGTAGGCGGCAGCACTTAGCACAACTCTTAGCCATAGTGCGGTTACGAATAATACTCTATGACTTACGGTTGGGACCATGAATACAGCCTTAGCAGCAAACCCCGCTAAAGGGGGTAAGCCCATGAAGGACATAAATCCCCCTCATAGGAGCCACACTGCTCAGTCTTGTTGAGTAGCAGAGGCAAACACACGTGGAAGCCCGACAAGGTTTAGAAGCATGATAACCACGATTGAAACTAAAAAATAAGCAACCATGAACACAACCGTAGAGGCAAGAGAAAGTGTTGCTCCAAGGGCAATCCAGCCCGTGTTTGAAATGGATGAATATGCAAATAATCTTTTAATTTTAGGTTGGTTTAGAACTGCAACAGCACCTAATACTGCTGTTGCAGTTCTAAACCAACCTAAAATTAAAAGATTATTTGCAGAAAAAATTAGATAAACGGGGGCTAGTTTCTGAATTACAAGGATAACTATTAGTTTCCATCAAATCAAATTCTCAGCCACCAAAATAACTCAAAGATGGACCGGGGCTAACCCTAACTTCGCTATAATGCCAACAGAGGCAATTGCCTCTGTTGGCATTATAGCGAAGGTTGTAAGCTTGGCCATAATACCTGGAATTAGAATTAGGAATGATCCAATAGCTTGGACTAGAAAATAAGTGACAGCTGATGTCACTTCTCCCATGTCGAACCCTGTCCCTACGATAAGAGGGATCACTCTGACCATGTTAATTTCTAGCCACACTCAAACAATGAACCATCTTCTTCTTATAAATACCCCAATAATAGAAGTAACTAGTACAAACCAATAAAGAGGCACAAAAGTAGAATTTCTTTTAAATCTTAATACTCCTACCACAGGGGCAGGAACCTATAGGCTCAAAATCTGGTTAGAAGCCAAATTTTCTTAAAAAGCTGCCCCGTTAAAAAATTGTTAAGCCACTCACTCCAAAGCTCCGTCTGCTCATTCAAAGAAAAGACCAAGACCAAGGGCTACCACAAATAGAAATCTAGAAAGCGTGAGCAATCAAGATGTGCCGGCAATATACACAGCTAAGCAGGGTACTAGTAAAGCTACCTCTACGTCAAAAACGACAAATAGTAGCAGCAAAACAAAAAATCGAATAGAAAAAGGTCTTCGTGATGACTGTTCTACGTCAAATCCGCACTCAAAAGGTGCAGCTTTTTCTCGAGACCGCCATCTATTAAAAGAGGTTAGAATCATAGCTAACCATAGAACTACGCAAAACACAAGCGCTCCTGTTCCTACTGCAAAGAATACTAGTAATAGAACTACGTCATAAACACACTATCAATGTGCCCCATTTATCTGGCATATTACTAATTTTCGGAGCCTGGCCATGTAATGGCCCAGACCCGATTAACAATCGGCTCTAATAGGCCCCCACTCATGAGTGGGGGCCTATTAGAGCCGATTGTTTGAGTCGAAATCAAATGCGAACCTCGCTTCCCACTTATAGCAACAGGCTTTCATGGCCAGCACGTGCTTGCAAAGCACATAAATGTTGCTCACACTGGAAAACTCACCTACGAAGTAAAAATTCGTTGCTCCTTCAGAGCTTCAGCGCTAATTTAGGCACCTGTACCTGCTCACCAGTAAATAAAAGTGAACAAGAAAAGCCATACTACGTCTACGAAGTGCCAGTATCACGCTGCTCTTTCAAGCCCAACGTGGTGGGAATCTGAAAATCCGTCGTAGATTGCTCGCACTAAGCATACTAAAAGAAATGTTCTACCAATTAATACGTGTAGACCGTGGAATCCAGTAGCCACATAGAAGCAAGAGCCGTAGACTCCATCTGAAATGGTAAAAAACGCACTTAGATACTCGTTTACCTGAAGATATGTAAAATAAGCCCCTAAAATTACAGTAACGACAAGCCCCCAAACAACCCCTCTTTTATCTTGAGCAAGAAGTCTGTGGTGGGCTCACGTTACACTAACACCAGAGGAAAGAAGCACTACAGTATTTAGTAGCGGGACTGAAAAAGTGTCTAGCCCTACTACTCCTACTGGAGGTCAAGTGGACCCTAGCTCTACGGCCGGTCCCATAGCACTATGGAAGAACCCTCAGAAGAAAGCACCGAAAAAGCATACTTCTGATAGAATAAATAAAATCATACCTTGTCGAAGACCAGTTGCTACCTTAGCTGTATGGAAGCCTTGGAACATACCCTCTCGGATTACGTCTCGCCATCAAACCACTGAAGTAAGGATCACTACTAAAAGCCCAACAAGCACAAGCGTAGGTCGAAAGCCGTGCATTCAAGAGGCTGTACCTGCTGTGATAAATAAAGCACCCAAAGAAGCTGTTAAAGGTCAAGGGCTGAATTCTACTAAATGAAAAGGAACACGTTGCAAACTTCATCTAATTCCTAACCTGTTGTTTGGAAAACAACCATACTAACTTATACTAGACGAAGATGTTTTTAAGCCCGACCGACTAGGTTTAGTCATTCAACGAACTTAGAACCTTTGATAAACTCAACTCTAATAGGCATAAAAGAGTGGTAGGCCCCGCAAATTTCTGAGCACTGACCGTAAGCAACTCCAGGTCGTCTAGGTCAAACATATGTTTGACCTAGACGACCTGGAGTTGCGTCAACTTTAACACCAAGAGTAGGCAGAGCCCACGAATGAAGGACATCTGCTGCTGTAATAAGAACACGAGTTCTAGCACCGTAAGGTAAAAGAAGTCGGTTATCCACCTCAAGGTTTCGGAAACCAATAAATTCTCCTTCTCCTAATGGAACCATGTAAGAGTCGAACCCTAGGTTGTCGAAATCCATGTACTCGTAAGACCAGTATCACTGATGTCCTACGACTTTAACACTAAGAGATTGCTCGTCTAGCCCTTCGTCTAAGACGTAAAGAAGCTGAAGAGACGGAATAGCAATTGAAACTAGAATTAGAGCTGGAACAACCGTCCAAATAAACTCTAGTGCCTGAGAACCTTTGAATCTAGTTCAAAGAAGTTTTCTAGTGCACAATCGGCAAAGTAGCACAAATAGAAGATAAGAAATAAGAATTAGAGTAATCATAATATAGTCATGTAGAGCATCTAGCTCTGCCATGTAAAATCCCATACTTTCACTAAACATTAACTGCCCTCATACGCTCAAAGTCAAAGGAAAACTCATAATCAGGGCTTAAACCTGAGGCACTACTCTGCCACCTTGACTTAAATCCCACAAAAATTGTGGACCTGAGGGTCCTTTCGTACTACCCAGGTAAAAACTATAGTTTCTGCAGATAGAAGCCGACCTGCCTCACGGCGGTCTGAACTCAAATCATGTGGGGTTTTAATAGTCGAACAGACTAATGAACCTGACTCTTGCGCCATGGCCACACCCCCAATTCAACATCGAGGTCGCAATCAGTTGTTTAAATAAGAACTAAAAACAACTATAACGCTGTTAACCCCGCAGTAATTTTAAATTCTTAAAATTCTTAGTCGATGTGCCGATCGAACCGGCACGGTTACCCCAACCAAATCTTGTTTACAGCATTAACTTGCTGTTAAACCAGATCAAACTTGACAGGGTCTTCTTGTCACGCAGTAACGCGCTGGCATCTTCACCAGCAATTAAATTTCCACAAACTGCCGCTGATACAGCCAACCCCCAAACAACCTTTCATTCCATTCCCTAATTAAGAGACTAGTTATTATGCTACCTTAGTACAGTCAAAATACTGCAGCCATTCAGAATATCCATTGGGCAGGCTACACTATGCATATATCACATAGCTATGTTTTTGTTAAACAGTTGAGAGTTGTGTTGCCGAGTTCATAAGCGACAATTACTTAAAACAGCTTTTTTAGCTGCCATATAGTACTAATTCATCGATTAATATTTAACCATTTTAGGGTTAAAACCGCAGTTAAAAATATTCTAAGTTAAATTTTAATATGTTATCTATAACGAAAAACTAAATTAGGCTGCTTAAGAGCCATACTTTAATAAACTTACTTAAAATAATTCAAATCGGCACCAGTTTATCCGGGTGCCGACCATTACCAGCAGTCGCTGTGCTTAATTATACTGACGGAACCAGATATCATCTGTTACGGATAAAATTTCTCCTCAAGTTTAGAATAAAAAGATGTTAATGAAACAGCATCAAACATACCAAACTAGATCAACAGACTTCGGGAAATTTAAATCTTTAAATTTTTCCGACAACCATTATGCCAAAAGTATATAAATTATATACTGACTTAATATAAACCCTCACGGTTCAATTAGAATATCAGCCTGACAAAACTAGTTAAACTAGACCTTCTTGGCGTAAACAAGAAACAAATAATGCTTAATTGTCAACTAGCCCAACCTTCCGGTTGGGCCGCTATGTTACGACTTATCTCAACTAAAATGAGAGCGACGGGCGATGTGTGCACGCCCGAGAGCCTACTTCATAGAGTCCGGGTATTACTCTATTACTTCCAAGTCCGATTACAGCAAAATATGCCAATAATTTTAAAACATTAAACTGTGGCCCATCAACAACTCAGCCATAAGCCGCACTACGATCTGTCATTTAAACCATATTCCAAAGTTTAACAAAAACTTATGAGACGACAGTACACGAACTATATCAAGACTGAGTTAAAACCATCGCGGGTTATCAATTAAAAGACAGGCCCCCCTGGAAGGCAATCAGACGCCGCCAAACCATTTAACTTTAGCACACCTCTAAGGGCTGCACTCCCCAACTATTTACTACCTCATACTAGGGTATCTAATCCTATTTTTACTAAGAAATAGCCTTAAATTTTACATGGCCCACACAACTACCAGATATTACCCTGAATAGTCAAACCTGGCCACTTTTAAGACCAAATAAAAGTTTACTGCCGCACGTATAACCGCAAAAGCTGGCACGCGCTTCTTCAGCATTGGCTACACACCTTTATCCAATCAGGATAAATAAACTTACGGGTTGACATAAAAGCAAAGTCAAACCCACACAAGCATATAAACTTAGTGCCACGGTTAAACACATAAATGTCAAAAGGGAATCCATATTTGGGGTATGAACCCAAAAGCTTAAACTTAGCTTATCTTGACAAAAACAATGGCCGGACGTGCCAGAAGGCAACTGAAGCTTTGAAGGCAAAAAGTTTTATTAACCTAACATCCGACAGTTCAGATATCAAATCTTAATCCTGAGAGTCCAAAACTCTCCGTGCCTACTACACCAAACCGTATAAATTAATTAACTATGTTCGTCAAAATAAAGAGCTCTTAGCAAATAGAATACAAAGCCCTGAATAAAGCAGACCATTAGCTCGAAAAACAAATAACCAACACCTACAGGAATTAAAGCAGCAGCTCTAACAACCGAAAGGGACATAGAACCCCCAATAAGACCAAGCACTACGTGCCCAGCACTCATGTTGGCAGCTAGTCGGACAGAAAGGGTAATAGGACGCAAGCAAATCCTAATAACCTCAACGATTCTTAGAAATCAACCAAGAGCTAAAGGAGCTCCAAAAGGGCACATGTGCACTAAAAATCTAACCCTATCAAGGGCTACGCAAGAAATAATAACTCTAGCTCACACTACCAGACCTAAAGAAAAAGTAAATCTAGCGTGACTTCTCACCCTAAAAACATAAGGAATAAGACCAGCAAAATTAACAACTAAAAGAAGGATTAATAAAACAGAGCCTAAAGATCTCACTCCTGAAACAAGTAGAACAACACCACGAGAAAGAGACCTTACAACGGAATTAACCATCCCGTCAACAACATAAAATCGGCCAACAAAATGACCGTTAATTAACATTAAACCAGAGATAAGGATAACTAAAGAAAAGACCAAGAATCTACCAAGACCTAGGACTCCTCCTGTATAAAAATCAAAAGAAGAAAACAAATCCCCGCACATTAAAATCTAAACTTTGAAGGAAACAACAAAGCCCCCAAATCATCGCTTAGAAAACATAACTAACATTCAAAACCAAACAAGCAAACATACCAAAGCCCAGTAAATAGGTGCTATATGAGGCATACGCTAGCAGCACAAAAGGCACCACGCGATTTTCAGCCGCGTATCAATTACTGACTCTACCAGCATTAAATAAGAATTCAAAGCAACGCTAAAAAAACAGACCCGGCAAAAAGACTTAAGACTGATCAGCCGGCACGGTTAAAGGTTGCTGTAGTCGAAGCACTTCGAACGGCGAGGCTATAAAGGCCGTAGCCTCCTAGTCACTCAAACCATCCAGCGTCTAGAACACTCTTAACATAAGACACGATATTGAACATTCTGGTTACAAACCCGTGTCTTCTTAAGTATACTAGAAACCACATTCTTAGGAACGCTGTTGTGACTCGGGCTTCAAGGTCTTTCCGCATTGCGGAAAGACCTTGAAGCCCGAGTCACAACAGCGTTCCTAAGAATGTGGTTTCTAGTAGAATAATCTTTTCTTGATAGTTCAAGCAAATAGATTCAGTTACTAGACCGTCCACAAACGAAACAAATAGAGACCCTCCAAAAATGGACATGGCAAACAGGCCCACCATAGAGGCCATCATAAATCGATCCCCGTTTCCAATCCTCACAAAAGGATGGGAACCGGTATCAACTAAGTTAATACCTAGGAAAAACCGGACTCTATAGGCTACAGTAAGTAAAATAGTTAAGAAAACAGCAGAAACAAGCACTCACCCCCAAAGACCGGAGAATTCAAAAACCTCTCAGATTTGGTCTTTAGAATAAAAGCCCGAGAAGAAAACAAATCCAGCCATACTAAGAAGGGAGCCCCCTAAGATAGAACTAGTGTAAGGAAAATAGGAACTTAACCCCCCGTAGACACGGAAATCCTGATAGCCCCCCATGGCGTGAATCAGTTCACCAGCGCATAAGAAAAGCAAAGCTTTAAACAAAGCGTGCATAAAAAGATGGAACAAGCTAAATAGAACCAAGCCAAAACCAATAGAGTATACCATAACACCAAGCTGACTCATTGTGGAAAAAGCTACTACTTTTTTCATATCACGCTCGAAAATAGCGCAGGTACCTGCCATAATTCTAGTAAGGATACCCCCTCCGATTAAAACAAGCCAAATAGCTCACATTCTATAAAAGTAAGAAGAGAAACGAATTAAAAGGTATACACCCGCAGTCACTAGAGTAGAGGAGTGAACTAAAGCAGAAACAGGAGTAGGTGCCGCCATAGCAGCAGGTAACCAAACGGAAAAAGGTACCTGCGCACTTTTAGTTGCTGCACCTGCAACTAAAAGTGCGCAAGCTCCTAACATACAAGATCAATCAGAAGAGAAAAACATGTAGCCACCTGAAACATCCATAAAAAACAAGGCAATAGAGATCAAGAGAAACACATCACCTAAGCGATTAATGAAAAAAGTAATCAAACCAGCAGAAGTAGAACCTCTGTTTTGGTAGAAAATAACCAAGCAAAAAGAAGTCACGCCCAAGCCGTCCCAGCCTAAAAGCAAGCATACGAAGCTTCCAACGGTAATAAGAATCATCATCGACATAACGAACATAAATACCAAAATAAAAAACCCAGAATTACGGGGGTCATGGAACATGTAACTAAGAGAGTATAAGCATACCCTAAAAGAAATCATAAGAACCAGCCTACCAAAAGCCAACCTAGCAAAGTCAAAAACCATTGTAAGGTCAACCGTTAGCCCATAACCAGAAAAAAGATCTAGACTAAGAATAAGATCAGAGCCGTAATAAACCTGAATCAATCAACAAGCAATTCAAACCAAAAGTCAACTACCTAAAACAAACACAATAGATACACCAGTTACAACTGCCGGAGGCACAAGCACCCGATAGGCCACAACCATCGATCCTAAATTAGACTACTCACGGCAATAACTAAACGCACAGCATAGTTGAGCGAATAGAAAACAAATACAAAAAGAAAGGGAAGAGATGGACCGCCCAGCCACAAAAATAGTGGCCGACAGAAACAACTCTTGTGCCTCCGGCAGTTGTAATCCTTGAACCACCTAAAAACAAGGACACAAAAAGATAGAAGCAGAAAATAGCGCAAAAGTATCTCAAAATACCAAAAGCAATAGCCAGACTAAAACTAAAGCTTTGATATAGAGCTAAAAGGCCTAATTCCGCCAAAAGGCTTAAAAACGGAGGGACTCTGAAATTTCCTGCAAGGGCTGTGAAAAACATATAACCAAAGAAAGGGAAGACGAACATAAGCCCAAATAATCTCGCAAAAACACGACTTCTAGAGACTGCATAAATCAACCCCACAAAGTAGAAAAGAAGAGAAGAAATCAAGCCGTGGCAAAGGACAATTAAAAACCCTGAAAAAAGTCCTAGTACAGTACCACTTAGAAGCCCACCCGTTAAGAGACCCATGTGAGAAACAGAAGAATAGGCTACAAGGGATTTTCTATCAGATTGGAACACGGCTACTAGGCCCCCAAACAAGCCGCCAAGAAAGACAAACCAAACCAGAAGAAACCAGAAGCCTCCAAGAAGAGACTGCAAAACGCACCTAAAACGAATTAGGCCATAACTACCTAGCTTAAGAAGAACCCCCGCTAAGACCATAGAACCGGTCATAGGGGCTTCCACGTGTGCTTTAGGAAGCCAAAGGTGGAAGTAATAAACTGGCGTTTTAATAAGAAAGCCCAATAAGAGAATAAGCACAAAGAAGCCACCCCAAAAGCCTCTGTACAGACCGGAAAGGCTTAAAAGAGAGAAACTAGAAGTGCCTACCGTGGTGTACATATAAATAAGCCCGAAAAGAAGGGGAATTGAACCAAAAAGCGTATAAAGCATCATATAAAGCCCAGCCTGAAGACGCTCAGGCTGATACCCCCAACCCATAATAATTAGCAAAATAGGGATAAGAGAAAGCTCGAAGAATAGGTAGAATACCAAAGAATTAAGACTGAAAAAACTAAAGAATAAACAGAGAATTAAAGAAACTAAAACAATAGAATAAAGCTTCCTAGTAGAGACAGTATTAAACCACCCGGAACCAGATCAACCAAAATAACCAGCTAAACCAACCCACAATCTTAAAACAACTAGCAACACAGAAATTCTATCAGAGTAACCAAAAAACATAGAAAAAACTCCACCTCTGAACTGGCACATATCCATAAAAACTAGTAGAGAACAAAGAACCCACATAGTTCACCAGAAATCAACCAAACCAAAAGAGACTACGAAACAAATAGGAAGTAAAACCTTTATCATTTTTAACTAGGCAGGAGAAGAAAGACTCCTAAAACCTGCCCTGTGGATACGAAGAAACGAAAGGTACAAGCATAGTCCAAGAACAGACTCCACCACTCCCATAGAAATAAAGATTAGAAACCAGTTAGACTGGTATATAACAGAACAAACTTCTCCAAATGCAAACAACATCCCAAGAATAAAAGCTTCAAGGAGAAGGAAAAAGCAAAACAAATGCTTTTCAAACAGAAAGCCCAAAACGGCCAAAACAGAAAAAGCAAAAACAAACCAAAGCATTAATACACCCGAATAGTCAAAATTAGCCACTAGAGCTCAGAGAGCATCGGCTTTGTAAGCCGAAGGGGATAAGTGTGGCAGCTAAGGAGGGCGCCTAAGTAGGCAAAAGCTGCTTTCAAAACAGCCGTAAAACCCTCCAAATTACACCCACATAGCAATAGGCATAATCACTAAAAATAATGCAAAATAAAGAACAGAAAAAATCTGGCCAATAATAACAAAAGGACTCACCACATGGCAGCCACCAATTCAAGTTAACACAATGAAACTAGCAATGAACCACCAAAAAACAACTCGAGTAACAGCCCCTCAAGCTACGTTGTGGTTGTAACCACCCCATAGAACAGGAGCAAGTCAGAACATGCACATGGCTCCTGCCATAGCAACAACACCACCAAGCTTATTAGGAACTGAACGAAGAATAGCGTAACCAAAAAGGAAATACCACTCAGGTTTAATGTGAGTAGGAGTAACTAGCTGATTAGCCATAATAAAGTTCTCAGCATCCATAAAGATAGTGGGGCAATACATGCAAACTGCTACAAGGCCTCATAAAACGAAAACCATACCTAGCAAATCTTTAAAAGCAAAAAGGGGAGCAAAGGTAACTTTATCAACATAGCTTTCCACTCCAAGAGGGTTTTTTCTCCCTCTAGCGTGTAGAAGGACTAAGTGAAGAATAGTGCATCCTGTAATAATAAAAGGAAGTACAAAGTGAAACATATAAAATCGACCTAAAGTAGGCCCGCCTACAGCAAACCCACCTCACAGCCAAATAACAACATCCGATCCAACATAAGGAATAGCACTAATAAAGTTAGTAATAACAGTAGCAGCCCAAAAAGACATCTGTCCCCAAGGAAGAACGTAGCCTAAGAAAGCAGTTCCCATTACTAAAAGAAGCATAAGGACACCAACTCCTCAAACTTGGACAGAACGGAATCCATTATAATATAACCCACGCATTAAATGCGCGTACAAGCAAACAAAGAAAGTTCTAGCACCGTTAGCATGCAGGAATCGGAACATTCAACCATACCAAACTTCTCGGTTAATGGCATCAACTGAGCTAAATGCTAGCTCAGTTGATGCACAGAAACCACTAGCAAGAACAAGACCGGTAACAAGCTGAATAACTAGGCACAAGCCTAGCATAGAACCCACATTTCAAGCCCAATTAAGACTTGAAGGAGAAGGCAGGTCAACTAACATACCGTTAACAAAATTCAAAACATCGTGATCTTTACGTAAACCACCTCACAAAACTTCGGGACATAATCTCCTATTAAATGAAATTTAATCGTGCTAATGTACACCACCAAAGCGAATAAAAATACATCCTAGTTAAAATATAACATCAGCTTGTCAAGCTGAAATTTCTAAAAAGAGGTTGTAAACTATCTAAGCCAATGAAGCGGGGACTTAGAAGCCAAGCATAATTTAACCCCCGCAACCATAACAACAATAAGGCCGAAAATAACTAGCCAAAACATTGGAATCGTTCTTATGTCTACTGCTCTACTAACGGCAGCATACTGCCCTGTTGTAGAAGTTACAACAGGGCAGTATGCTGCCGTTAGTAGAGCAGTAGACATAAGAACGATTCCAATGTTTAAAACTCAACCAGCTCATGAATACTCCACAAGGGTCCAGTTAGAAGCCGTAGCAGAAATTAATCTAAAAGCTACAAGAAGGCCCCCAATGAAAATGATAAACAAAGCAGCAGCACCTCAATAAAATCCAGTAAGATAGTAGTATAACATTAAGATTGCTGTTAATGCTAATAGCATCCATCCTAACGCAGCCGGCTGCGTTAGGATGGATGCTATTAGCATTAACAGCAATCTTAATGTTAAAATAAAAGATCATAGCATTAATAACAGGCCAAGCCTGGACTTAGTTTAAATTAAAATATTGGCTTTGGATGCCAAAGAAAACTCTTGTTAGTCCAGATTTATAGAAAGCACAACAACCCTGCCAAAATCCCTAAAGAAGCTGGAAGGAAGCATTTTCAGGCCAACATCATCAGTTTGTCATACCGTAACCGAGGATATGCTCCTCGGAACATAATGACCACGCATCTAAGGAGAACCAACTTGCAGACTAGACTCAAATCAATAGAAGCACCAAGAAACCAACCGGAAGCTAAAAAACCAGCAGTAGTAAAAGAAGATAGGAACAGAATATTAGAATATTCAAACAGGAATAAGATAACAAAACCACCACCTCCGTACTCAACGTTATAACCAGAGACAAGCTCAGACTCCCCTTCCACAAAATCAAAAGGAGCACGGTTAGTCTCAGCAACAGTGGAGATGAACCACATTACAAAAACAGGGAATAGGATAACTGCTGGCCATCATCACAGCAGGGTTTCTGAGTGGTTGCTTAAGCTTAAGCAACCACTCAGAAACCCTGCTGTGATGAATAAAACAAAGAATCTTGCCTCGTAAGAAATGGCCTGAGCAGCTGCTCGAAGGCCTCCATAGAAAGAATATTTGGAGTTAGAAGATCACCCGGCCAAAAGAACCCAGTATACAGTAAATCTACTAACGCAAAAGAAGAAAAGCAAGTCAAGCAGAAACCCTGCAGGGTTTCTGCTTGCAGGGTAAATAGATCAAATTAGTAACGAAAGAAATAAACCAACAAACGGGGACCAACTGAAAAAAACAGAGTTGGTCCCCGTTTGTTGGTTTATTTCTTTCGTTACTAATTTGATAACATCTGCAAAAGGCTGAAAAAGCCCGGCAGGACCTACTTTCGTAGGTCCCTTACGGGTCTGTCCATACCTTAAAATTTTACGCTCTAAAAGCGTGTAAAACGCAACTGAAATGCAAGCACCTAAAACAAGAACGGTAACGCCCAGTCCAATAACCATTAGCCAAAGGTTAAAAACATTTTCGGATTCTAAGTCCGCTGCACTACTCTGCCACCTTGGCGTGCGACTAAGTCCGGCCCTAACGGGAAAGTACAAATTTGCAGTTTGTCTTTATCCGAACCATCAAAGATTTACTCATAAAAGGATTTACAATCCTCCGCCTAACTTCAGCCATTTGACAATCTCTCTCTCTCTCTCTCTCTCTCTCTCTCTCTCTCTCTCTCTAATTTGATTCAATGGACTTTCGGCACATCTATTTGGAGCCCCCCCCGCCCC